AATAAAGCAGCTCGATACGACCCCATACCTAGAGCTAACATCGTATAACCCAATTGAGACATTGTAGAATAGGCTAAACCTCTCTTAATATCTTTTTGAGCAAGAGCTAAAGTAGCTCCTAATAGGACTGTTATTATACCTATCAAAGCTATTAGATTCATTATGTAGGGTATGGCTACGAAAAGAGGAAAAAGTCGAGCGACAAGAAAAACTCCAGCCGCTACCATAGTAGCAGCGTGTATCAGAGCTGAAATAGGAGTAGGTCCCTCCATAGCATCTGGTAACCATACATGAAGGGGGAATTGTGCCGATTTAGCAATTGCCCCCGAAAATAATAAGAAAGCGCACAAAGTAACAAACAAAAAATGAATCTCACTCTTATAAGTCAAGTTATTGAATATTTCGAACAAATCACAAAATTCTAAACTACCTGTTATCCAATAAAGGCCTAAAATTCCTAATAGTAACCCAAAATCTCCTACACGATTAGTTACAAACGCTTTCTGACACGCATTCGATGCAATAGGTCGTGTGAACCAAAAACCTATTAATAGATAAGAACACATTCCAACCAATTCCCAAAAAATATAAATTTGTATCAAATTAGAACTAGTAACTAATCCCAACATTGAAGTATTGAAAAAACTCATATAAGCAAAAAATCTCAAATAGCCTTGATCATGAGACATATAATTATCACTATAAATAAGAACCATAATTCCAACTGTAGTAATTAATAGTAACAAAATAGAAGTCAATGGGTCAATCAAGTGTCCGAATTCTAAAGAAAAATCATTAGTGATGGTCCACGACCATATATATTGATAAATAGAATTACTATTTATTTGCTGAATAAACAAATCGGTTGAAAAAATAAGCACTATACTTAACAATAAAATACTCGGAACCGCCCACCGACGACGAAGTTTTTTTGTTGCCGCCGAGAAAAGTAGAAGTCCCACTCCTATTAACATAGGAAATGCAAGTGTAACGAAGGGTATGATCCACGAATATTGATATATATGTGCCATAACTTAATTAATGATTAATTCTTTCTTGGTTCTGATTCATCGGCTCTTATCTCTTGTTATTTTTAAATTTTATTGAACGGATTTGCCAAAAAAAAAGAATAATTAATAATAATGATATTCAAAACTTAAATAGAAATTTTTCTTCATAATTATTCTGAATTTTTTTCAAAATACTTTACATATTCAAATTAAGAAGTTAGAATTGGTCAAATAATATACAACGATACTAATGAAACAAGACACTAATAAAAGAAAATTGACTCTAAAATTCGATTATTGCTGTGGATTGCAAAAATTTATATCCAGAGAATTTATATACAAAGGATAAAGAATTCTATTAAAAGTAGTACTAAATTTTATAAAAATGATAAAAAAACAATTCTTTTTCCAAAATTCTTCAACATTCAATAAAAAAGTAATAAAACAATAAAAAAGTAATAAAAGAATTCTTTTTTTTTATTACTTTTTTCAAGTCAGAATTATTAATGATTGTATTTTATTTTGACCTAGATTTAATGTCTTCTCTTTTGGTTATAACAAATCCTATGTATGATATTGGGCGTTTTACGTTTATATAAGATAAAATACATAAGATAAAAGGAAAAAAATAATTAATAATTAATAAAAAGGAAAAAGAGAATTAATAAAATATCTTTTACATGAAATGGTTTTTAGAAAATCATATATTTTTTAAAAATTGATTAATAATTTTGAATTTGAAAATTCAACTTCAATAAATTCAATTTCAATTAGGGAGAGCCTCTCTTCGAGCTTAACCAATTCCTAGAAAAAAAAGAAAAAAAAAACATTTTCATGGGGATAAAAAACTAAAGTTTTTGATGTATTTTATTCTATATAAATTCTATATATAAATTAAAAAATTCTATATATAAATACAGTATGACGAAAAAAAGAAGAAATCTAACTACGAACTAATAAAAAGCAATGGTTAGGCTTTGTAGGAAGCAAATAGAATTTAACGACTAAATAGCTAGATAATAAAGAACAATTTTTTTTTTTAACACTATATGACAATATATGTCTTTCACATCCACTTCTAACAATAAAATAAATAATCTCTTTAATGTTGAATGGCAGTTCCAAAAAAACGTACTTCTATTTCAAAAAAGCGTATTCGAAAAAATATTTGGAAAAGAAAGGGATATTGGACCGCGTTGAAAGCTTTTTCGTTAGCAAAATCTCTTTCTACAGGTAATTCAAAAAGTTTTTTTGTGCAACAAATAAAAAATCAAACATCGGAATAATCTAACTCGGCTTGACATCAGAAAAAGATTGAATTTTATTTAGCATTTAAATTGGATTTAGCATTTAAAATAAAAAATATATACGAATATATACATAACGAATATATACATCGATATAATATTCTATACAATATTCTATACAATATATACAGAATATGATATACATATACTTTGAATAGAAAATAAATAAATATATAACTATAAAGAATCCAAATAGAATAAATAGAAATTGAATTATATAATTTCTATATAATTTTATATAATTTAATTTCCAGCCTTTATTTTATTGAGATAATCAATATTTTATTGAGATAATCAATACAAAATTGACCCCTTTCCCCCCTTATCCTATGGATATGTGGAATCTAATTTGGATATTGAATTCTAAAAAGGGTAGTTTGCAAAAAAAAAAAAAAAAGAAGACACAAAGTTCGTCTTTTTGATTTTTAGCAAATTTTCTCATTTCCGGGATGGGGATTCTTATTTTCCCCATCCAGCCCTTTGTCACAATAATACGAAATATTAATAAGTTTTTAATAAGTTTTTGAATAGATGAATAAAAAAGAGCCGATCTAAAATCATTAGTAAAAAAGTAAAAAAAAAACTAATATAAAAAAAAACTAATAGTTAAAAACAAAAATTATTAATTTTTAAGTCACCCTCCTTAAAAATATTATTTTAAATGACTAATAAGCTCCCCTTTCTATCCAATTAATAAAATTTGCATATTGCATATTTAGTTTAGATAGATATGTATATAAAAGGTTATTTTTGAATGATTTTTTTTACACTATATATTTGGACTGGAAGATGGATCTCAAGATATATATTAAAAATTAGACAATATTAAAAAAAAATCAAGAAATTTTTTTGTTATATGATATCCCCAACTCAATACCTAATTAAATTGTTAAATTAAATCTTAACACAAATTCTTTAAGCCCTGAAATACTAAGGATTATTAAATAAAATAGTTTCATGAATCTAAAATTGTAATCCATAAAAAAAATTCTATTTTTTTTTTAGCCCTAGCCATAGACTGCAATAAGAATTATATTATTTACAAGAGTTTCGTTGTATAAGAGTATAAGAGTCGAAACTACAAAAAAACAACATTGTTAAGTTAATCCAAATTGACACATTAAATAATAATAAAGATTATTATGAAAATACTCAAAGCATCAATTATTTCATTTAAATAAATTATTTAATTGATGCTTTGATTCATTAATTTTTATGTTTTCGAAATAAAAAAAAAATATATTGGAGCTACGCTACTAAAATTAAAGCTCGACGATTGAATCAAAATTGGTTATTATGGTTTTGAGCAGGCCGCTATGGTGAAATCGGTAGACACGCTGCTCTTAGGAAGCAGTGCTAGAGCATCTCGGTTCGAGTCCGAGTGGCGGCATAATATAATGCCTTATTTTTTCATTTCCTTTTCAAGAGGATACAATACGCCCTATAATGATAATGAATTCAATTCATGATTTCAATTATGTATAATGTATAATTAAAGAATCCTACCCTTTTGTTAATTTGTTAAGGATTTTTATGATATTTTTGACTTTAGAACACATATTAACTCATATTTCTTTTTCGGTTGTTTCAATTGGAATTCTAATTCATTTAATGGCCTTATTAGTCGACGAATTTGTAGGACTTTATGCTTCGTCAAAAAAGGGCATGAGAACTGCTTTTTTCTGTATAACAGGATTATTAGTTACTCGTTGGATTTATTCGGGACATTTACCATTAAGTGACTTATATGAATCATTAATCTTTCTTTCATGGGGTTTTGCAATTATTCATATGGTTCCATATTTGAAAAAAAAAAATGATTTAAACATAATAATTGCCCCAAGTATTTTTTTTACCCAAGCGTTTGCTACTTCGGGTTTTTTAACTAACCTGCATCGATCTGAAGTCTTAGTACCTGCTCTCCAATCCCGGTGGTTAATGATGCACGTAAGTATGATGGTATTGGGCTATGCAGCTCTTTTATGTGGATCATTATTATCAGTAGCCCTTCTAGTAATTACATTTTACAAAATCATAAGAACTTTGGATAGTGCTAAAAGTAATAATTTATTATCTAGTTCATTTTCCTTTGGTAAGAGTCAATACATGACGAAAAAAAATAATGTTTTTAAAAATACTTCCTTTCTTTCTTCTAGAAATTATTACAGGTCTCAATTGATTCAACAATTAGATCAGTGGGGTTATCGTATTATTAGTATAGGGTTCATTTTTTTGACCATAGGTATTCTTTCGGGAGCGGTCTGGGCTAATGAAGCCTGGGGATCATATTGGAATTGGGACCCAAAAGAAACTTGGGCTTTTATTACTTGGGCCATATTCGTGATTTATTTCCATATTCGAACAAATAAAAATTCTGATGAGGGTTTAAATTCTGCAATTGTTGCTTCTCTGGGCTTTCTTATAATTTGGATCTGCTATTTTGGAGTTAATCTATTAGGACTTGGACTACATAGTTATGGTTCATTTACATTAACATCAAATTGATAAAGGGATCTGTCGCATATAACTATAAGACAACATATACAAGAAATTTTAGGTAATTCTTTGAGAACTTTTTGAATCACTACATTACTTGATTCAAAAAATTCTCAAAAGGGGACAAAGGCATAAAGGTGTGTAGAATTGATTTTTTTTTTTAACTAGAATGAAAAGGAAAAAAAAAGAGATTTTTTTTATTGTTAAAGTTTTCATTTTTAAAAAAGAAAAGAATAGGATTCCTTTTTCATTTTCTGTTTTATTTCGAAAAACTACCTATAAAAAAACGGAAATAGAATAGCCTCAACCTTGTCAACTGATAATGAGAAAACGCAATCCGGATAAATACCAATACCTATTACAGGAAGAAGGATAGCGATCGAAACAAATAACTCTCGTGGTCCAGAATCAAAAAAATAAGAATTTTTGGCATTAAACAGCTTGTATCCATAGAACATCTGGCGTAACATAGATAATAAATAAATAGGAGTTAGGACGATTCCAACCGCCAGTACAAAAGTAATTAGTATTTTTGGCATTAAAAGATATTTTTGGTCAGTAATTATTCCAAAAAATACTATCAATTCAGCAAAAAAACCGCTCATGCCCGGTAATGCAAGAGACGCTAGCGATAAGATACTGAATAACGTGAATATTTTTGGCATTGGGGCGGCCATTCCGCCCATTTCGTCGAGATAAAGAAGACGTATTCTATCATAACTCGTTCCCGCCAAGAAAAAAAGTGCAGCGCCAATAAATCCATGTGATATTATTTGTAAAATGACTCCATTGAGTCCCATCTCGCTTAGAGAGCAAATTCCGATAATTATGAAACCCATATGAGATACAGACGAATAGGCTATTCTTTTTTTTAAATTTCGCTGACCAAGAGATGTTAAAGCTGCATAGATTATTTGTATTGCGCCCACTATTATCAACCAGGGCGAAAATATCGAATGAGCATGGGGTAGTAATTCCATATTGATTCGAACCAACCCGTACGCTCCCATTTTTAATAAGATTCCGGCTAGAAGCATACAAGTACTGTAATGTGCTTCTCCGTGGGTGTCTGGTAACCATGTATGTAACGGTATAATTGGTGACTTGACAGCAAATGCAATAAGAAATCCAATATAGAATATTATTTCCAGAGCCATGGGATACGATTGATTGGCTAATGTTTCAAAATTAAATGTTGGTTCCTTGGTACCGTATAAAGCGATACCTAAAGCCCCCATTAATAAAAAAACAGAACTTCCCGCAGTATACAAAATAAACTTTGTAGCTGAATAGAGACGTTTCTTTCCCCCCCACATGGCTACAAGCAGATAAACGGGAATTAATTCTAATTCCCACATGATGAAAAAAAGTAAAAGATCTTGAGAAGAAAATAATCCTATTTGACCACTATACATTGCTAACATTAAAAAATGGAATAATCGGGAATCCCGAGTAACTGGCCGAGCCGCTAAAATAGCTAAAGTAGTGATAAACCCTGTCAGTAAAATAGGTCCGAGAGAAAGTCCATCTATTCCCAATCTCCAGTAAAAATAAAGAAAATGGATCCATTTATAATCTTCTATTAATTGGGTTAATGGATCGTCCAATTCAAAATAATAAGAGAATGTATAAGTCATTAAAAGTAATTCTACTATACATATAAAAATAGTATACCACCTAATTACCTTATTTCCTCTATGTGGGAGAAAAAAAATTAAGGAACCTGCGGATATTGGTAAAACTACAAACATTGTTAACCAAGGAAAAGACTTCATGGTAAAAACAAGATAACTTGGACCAGAAAAACCCTTAATCAAAAAAAATTCTCTTTTTTTGATTTGATTAAGGGTTTTTGTCGGTAAACAAAAAATCAAATGTATTCAAGTGGTATTTTCTGGAAAGTATCAATAAGCTAGACCCATGCTTCTAGTTGTTTCATGCCATAAATAAACTCGAACACTTAAAAAATCTGTTGGACAGGCGGATTCACATCTCTTACAGCCAACACAATCTTCTGTTCTTGGAGCAGAGGCAATTTGCTTAGCCTTACACCCGTCCCAAGGTATCATTTCTAATACATCTGTGGGGCAGGCGCGGACACATTGAGTACAACCTATACATGTATCATAAATCTTTACTGAATGTGACATTGGATTTAGAATTTTTTTTAACTTTATACTTTTTCGATCTAGTAAATTTCTACAATGAATCATATATGTGAATACCAGATGAATCAATGATTTACCAGACTTGTGCTATTCAATTCCGGATCGACTCGGGAGATATAACCAAGATGCTTTAATTTAATTTATTCGTTTTTCGCAAACATGATCTGATTGGTTCCGTATCCGTATCAACTATACCAATTCAATTTGATGAATAGAAAGGTTCTATTTATATATATATTATATATATAAATATTATATATATAAATATTATTTATATGTATTTATATAGAAATTTCTATTTTCTATTCTATTTTATATGATTAATACTACTTATTCAACAAATTGGATTGATTGATACGAGTTGATTTTCTATTACGATAAATTGACGAAACAATAGCCAATCCAATAGCGGCTTCAGCGGCCGCGATAGCTATAATAAAAATTGAGAAAATATTTCCTTTTAATTGGCGACTATCAAAAAAATCAGAAAATGTTACAAAATTTATATTAACCGCATTCAGTATAAGTTCAAGACACATAAGAGCTCGAACCATATTTCGACTCGTAATCAATCCATAAATACCGATAGAAAATAAATAGACACTCAAAACAAGTACATATTCCCGCATCATCGGTCAACTCCTTATCAATTTCGATTTATTACCAATCGATTTATTTCTTATGTACTTGGTTTATGAAATTCTTATTCTAGTCAATCCAATATGTTGATATTGAATTCTTATTCATATTGAAATAAATCGAATAAACAAATCTCTACATGAATAATCCTCAAATTCAAATAGAATTAAAGTCAAATGAATGTAATAAGATCGAGCAACAAACAAGTTGAATTTGGATTTCAATTGCTAATTCCAAAGATTTATTATTGATGAGCCACAGCAATAGCACCTATCAAAGCAACTAAAAGAATTATTGAAATGAATTCAAATGGAAGGAAAAAATCGGTTGATAAATGAATTCCAATTTGTTGACTATTACTTATCCAATCCTGCTCTATAATCTGGTTTTTTCTTGTAGTCCAAATAACCCCGTACCATGACGTATCTGGAATAATAGTAATTAGTGAAACAAAAATACTTGTACAAATTAAGGAAGTAAACCCATTCCCAACGGTCAAAATATTAAAATCTTTGTAATATTCTGAAGTATTCATGAACATCACAGCAAATAGAATTAAAACATTTATAGCTCCCACATAAATAAGTAGCTGCGCGGCAGCTACAAAATGAGAATTTGATAAAATATAGAATAAGGATATACAAACGAGAACCAATCCCAACGAAAAGGCAGAATAAATTGGGTTGGTAAGTAATACCACTCCTAGACTTCCTAATATAAGACCTAATCCCAGAAAAACTAAAAGAAAATCATGTATTGGTCCAGGCAAATCCATTGTACGTAAAATAAAAGATAAAAAATAAAATTGTTTTTTCATGACCTTATTGACCTCACCGGGAAAAGCCCTTTTTTAGATTTTTTTAGAATAGGGTGATAATTGAATTAAACCCTAAGGGTTGGAAATTATTGTAGGTACAACTATTAAACTTATCTTATTCTTTCTCAAAAAGGGTAATGATTAGAAATTATTATATATAAATAGAAATGAAAAATAGAAATTTTGAAATAACTATGGATAGAACTCGGGGTATATTACTAGATTTTCAATCCAAATTAAGCCATGCTGCGGTTCTCACCAACCAATCAAATAACTGGTTGAGTTTTGTAGTTATTGAATACACAAAATGAAAAAACCATTCTCCCCTTTTTCGGTCAAAATGGAATCTTAGTTTATGAATTGAAAATTGTTCTTTAATTAATCTTTAATCAAAGGAGATTTCGCGTTTTGTTTTGATGAGATGAATTCAAAATTGTTCGAATTGTATAATCGTCAATTATTGACATTGGTAAACGCCCTAAAGCAATTTGATTATAATTCAATTCGTGACGATCATAAGTGGAAAGTTCGTATTCTTCAGTCATTGATAAACAATTTGTTGGGCAATACTCAACACAGTTACCACAAAATATACAGATTCCAAAATCAATACTATAATTAAGCAATCGCTTCTTTCGAATATCAGTTTCCAATTTCCAATCAATAAGAGGTAGATCAATAGGACATACGCGAACACATACTTCACAAGCAATGCATTTATCAAATTCAAAATGGATTCGACCACGAAAACGTTCAGATGTGATTAATTTTTCATAAGGATATTGAATAGTTACGGGCAAACGATTTATGTGGGATAAGGTAATCATGAAACTTTGGCCAATGTACCTAGCGGCTCGTATGGTTTGTTGGCCATAATTCATGAACCCAGTTACTAGGGAGAACATATAGTAAATATCTATGAATAATCTTATGTTTATTTATTTCTCTTGTTTTGTTTGAGACAAGACAGAATATAGAAAAGCATTTCTTTATAGTGAAAGGAGTTGGGAAGAAGTTGTTAATAATAAATTTCCGAGAGAAATAGGTAAAAGAAATTTCCAACCAAGATTTAATAATTGGTCCATTCTTAGTCGAGGCAAAGTCCATCTTGTTGTGATCGAAATGAACAAGAACAAATAAGTTTTAACCAATGTAATAAAGATACCAATTGTTACCCCGAAGACTCCACCGACGTTATTTATTTCAAAAAAGTCTGGAAGGGAAATGGCGGGAATAGACATATTCCAACCTCCAAAGTAAAGAACTGTTACAAATAATGACGAAACTAATAAGTTTAGATAGGAAGCAATATAAAATAAACCAAATTTGATACCCGAATATTCGGTTTGATACCCTGCTACTAATTCTTCTTCTGCTTCTGGTAAATCAAAGGGTAATCTTTCACATTCTGCCAGGGACGAAATTAAAAAAATGATAAACCCTATAGGTTGGCGCCACAAGTTCCATCCCCACAAACCATATTTTGATTGCGCCTCAACTATATCAACTGTACTTGAACTGTTAGATAATCATAGTCGATGATAACATCACTGTTCCGGTCGCTATTACAGAACCGTACATGAGATTCTCACCTCATACGGCTCCTCTAAGGCCATAAATAAATCTAAGGACCGGGTCGTATTATTTATTTTAATACATATATTTATCGGATTTAGCAGATAAATACGATAAAAATGGATCGAACGTTCCCTAATTCGACCAATGCAATTCTATCTGTTATAATACTAAAAAAAGTACTTCTGAATTGATCTCATCCTTTAAGAATTGAAATTTTTCTTTTTTGGGTAATAACTTATACTTCAATAAAATATTCAATAAAATATTCCTTGTAGAAATAGCAATAGCTATTTCACCCTATTTTTTTTCTTTTTTGATTACGAAAAAGAATTAGACATTTCCTTAGTTTATGCATTATGATACGAATTTTATTTCCATAAACATAAATATGGATATAGGAAAAATCAAATAAATAAAAAGGAAAAAGGATCTCTTTTTTCTATTGTAAACGTATTATATTCTTTGTTTCGCTCCTATTCTTCTTTCTGAAAAAGGGGAAGGGGTCAAAAAATTAAAATAATAAAAAAAAGAAAGCAAAGGATTATTTCGTTCCTGATAGTCATTTCTTTAATCAGTGGGCGGGAGGATACTCTGAATCGGAATTATGTTATGGGGAGTACTGCCTGATCATTTCTACGAATTAAAAGCCCCAATTAATATTCTTTTTATATTATTATGTTGAAATATCTTTGTCGAAATATCTTTCTATTCTTTTTTTTATAATTTTGAAAATCTCTATTACCAATCCTTTGTGTATCTTGGTGTTCCTAACCATCCACTTATTTTTGCTCAATTACTCGCTAGTTAGCATTATAGTAATACAGATAAATGATAGTGAAAACTCAATAAAATAAAGTTGATCTTGAGCCCGCTTCAAGCCAGGATGAATAATCAACCAATCTTGGGGCAACCATTTTCGTCTTATTATGTTTAGTTTAGTTCTGCTTTATTCTTGTACATAGGAAATGAGTCTCCATTTTTTACGCCAAAAGTTCAAGCTGTTTTATTTCACTCATATAACTATCCAATTTCGTTCATGAACCAAAAAAAAAGGAAATATAATCAATTCATTTCATTTTGCCTTTTTCTGTTCTTAAATTTTCTTACAAAAAAGTTTATCTTTCAACGAATCGCACGTAGAGATATGGATAATACACAGAGAGTTAAGGGTATTTCATAACTAATAGATTGAGCAGTAGCTCGAAGACCACCTACAAAAGAATATTTATTATTTGATCCATAACCTGACATAAGAAGACCGATGGGAACAATGCTTGAAATGGCAATCCATAAAAAAACACCAATTTTTAGATCAGCTAAAACAAAATGATATCCAAAAGGAATTACTGCATAGCTTAATAAAGTTGATATGACTGCTATAGATGGCCCGATACTGAATAACCGAGTATCCCCCCTCGAGGGAAAAAGATTCTCTTTGAAAAGTAATTTTGTTCCATCGGCTAAGGCTTGAAGAACTCCAAAAGGACCGGCATATTCAGGTCCAATACGTTGTTGTATTCCTGCAGATATTTCTCTTTCTAACCACACAATTACTAGTATGCCTAGTGTGATTACCAGTACAAGAGTCAAAATAGGAACAAGCATCCATATAATTTCATAGATCTCGTTGATGGAGTCTAATCTGGAAAAAGAGTTGATAGCTTGTACTTCTCTCGTATTAATGACTTCCGGTGTATCAATTATCATTTCAACGATCAACTTCTCCCATAATGATATCTATACTACCTAGTATTGTCATAATATCAGCCAATTTCATTCTTTTAACTAGTTGAGGGAGAATTTGCAAATTGATAAAACCCGGTGGGCGAATTTTCCATCTCCACGGAAAACTGCTCTGATCCCCGATCAGAAAAATGCCCAATTCTCCCTTTGGGGCTTCGACTCTTACATAAAGTTCTTGTTTCGGCAATTCAAAAGTAGGAGAAGTTTTTTTACTAATGAATCGATATTCAAAATCATTCCATTCTGGACCCTTTTCGCTATCAAAACATCTAACTTCTAGATTTTCGTAGGGTCCCCCTGGAATTCCTTCCAAAGCCTGTTGAATAATTTTTATGGATTCTGTCATTTCACCAATTCGGACTAAATAACGAGCCAGCGAATCTCCTTCCTTTTGCCACTGGACTTCCCAATCAAATTCTTCGTAAGACTCATAATGATCAACCTTACGGAGATCCCATTGTATTCCAGAAGCTCGTAGCATTGGTCCTGATAAACCCCAATTGATTGCTTCCTCTGCAGCAACAATACCTATTCCCTCAACTCGTTCTAAAAAAATAGGATTTCGCGTAATAAGTTTTTGATATTCAGCCACTTTTTGTAAAAAATAATCGCAAAAATCCAAACATTTATCTATCCATCCGTGAGGTAAATCAGCCCCTACCCCCCCGATACGAAAATAATTATGCATCATTCTCATCCCAGTGGCAGCTTCGAATAAATCATATATTAATTCTCTTTCTCTAAAAATATAGAAGAACGGAGTTTGTGCACCGATATCCGCCATAAAAGGTCCAAGCCATAATAGATGAGAAGCTATACGACTCAACTCCAACATAATTACTCTGATATAGCTAGCTCTTTTAGGTACCTGAATATTTCCTAAATGCTCTGGACCATTTATTGTTATTGCTTCTGTGAACATAGTAGCTAAATAATCCCAACGTGTTACATAAGGCAAATACTGTATAATTGTTCGGTTTTCCGCAATTTTTTCCATTCCTCTGTGTAAATAACCTAATATTGGCTCACAGTCAATAACATTTTCACCGTCTAGAGTAAGGATAAGTCGAAGAACACCGTGCATTGATGGGTGGTGGGGACCCATGTTGACTATCATAAGATCTTTTCTTGTAGTTGGTACATTCATAGAGATTTCCTCGATTCATTCTTCCATGAATTAATGAAAACGAAAAAAAAAAAGTTCATCAAAATCCAAGATCTAATAAATCAAATAATTAAAAAAAAAAAATTAACTAGTTTTTAGTTTTTGATTCCCGAATATCCAACCGATTAAGTAATTCTTTGTAACGTACTCTATTCTTCTTTGCAAAATAAGATAGCAGTCGTTGTCGTTTTCCTAGAATTTTTCGTAAACCCCTCTGAGATAAATAGTCTTTTCTATGCAATTCCAAATGTGAGGTAAGTCTTTGTATCTTATTAGTGAAACTTAGTATTTGAAATTCAATAGATCCTTTGTTTTCTTCTTTTAATTCTTGTGAAATAACTGGGATGAATGAATTTTTTACCATAAAATGAAAGCCCCTCTTTTATTAAATATTAAATGAAGATATTTTTCTTGATCAGTAATAATAAAAAGAATGGAAAATGTAATTAAAATGGAATATAGAATATATTAATAAATGGAATATAGAATAGGAATATAGAATATATTAATAGCTAAATAATATAATAATTTCAGTGTATTTAAATTTTATATACACAATAATCTTTACTTCATTAGTAATTCCTGCTTTTGTTAAATCAAATTTATTATTAATAAATCCAATTTTCTTTTATTCGACTAGAGAGAAAAAAAGATAGTATATTCCTTTTCTTACAAAAGCGAAAGATTTATACTTAAAAAAAAATGAATTAATGAATTTTAAAATCGACTTGATACGTACATATATCAGACCAGAATGGGGAATGTAAAAAATACATGTGTCCACATCTCTCTTTTCTTATATTAGATCAGAACGTTATGATATATACATCAAAAATGCACCCTTACCGAATTTTTAATTGTGGATATATATGTATCCTTACCATACCGAATCGGCTGGCGTTGTTAGTATCAAACCAATATCGATTCATACAAGCTAAATCTTCTAATCGATAATTGGGCCAAAGAAAAAGTTTTAATTTACTTATTAGGCTATTTTCATATCTATCACAATCTTTGCTTTTATCAAACCCGTAGCTACAGTGTTTTATGTTATTATCATTCAAAATGTATCTGTTTATATGAATATTATTTCTATTTTTTTTTTTTGGTTGTGAAGTGAAAGAAATTAGAATTCTTAATTCTCTACGCCGTTTCGGCGATAAAATGTTTTCAGGAACAAGTAAATCATAATTATTTTTGTCTCTATTTCGAATTCGATTTTGATGTCTTTCAATAAATTTTGTAGAATTCTTTTTATCAGCATAGTTCTTTTCCCTGTATTTTTGCTTAATTTGTTCTTTGCTCTTATGAACCAATAAAATACCTAGAATTTGGTACATAATAAATTGTCCATCATTTTTTACCGACAGACGCAACGGTTCGATAATCAATAGTCCTTTTTTCATCAATTCGGTCAGCGTTAAATCCTTCTGAATCATCAGAATATCCAGACTTATTTCTTCCCTTTTAATAGAGGATATAATAATTTCTCGTGGATTTGTCAGTCTAAGCAGAAGACAATATACTTTGATATTATTGATTATTTTTTGATTTAAAGAATCATCCCATCTTAATTGAAAACATAAATACCTTTTTAGGAAGAAATCGAGCTCCGCTTCCGTATTACTTTTGTATTGTTTTTTCTTTCTACGTTTTTTCCTGTCCGATTCCACATAATCTTCTTCAATATCTTTTTCTTGATTGGCGAAAACTGATCGAAGATCCGCTCGGTCCTCCGATTCGTTTTCCTCATGCGTTCTATTTTCAAATTTAATAGATTTTTTTTCAAGAGATATAAAAAGATTGACATTTTTCTTGCTGTTGATTTTTTTATTTTCACTAATATTGTCATTTCTATTAAAATTGAAAAGAAGTAATTGGATTGGTATTGCCCAGGGGTTTATCTTATATATTTTGTACAATATGACAAATTTTTGAAAGAACCAAAGTTCTAAATTGGATATAGGATCGTTTAATATTTCGTCATTCATTCCCATCCAATCAAAAAGATTTTTTTTTTTTTTAGATGAATTAGTTTCTTGATCTTTGCGAAACCTACGAAAAAAATGATTTTTCTTATCAATTTTATCGGTCATTTGATATTTATTAGGGTCCATTTTATTATTTTTTTTATGTTTGGTTCCAGTATCGATCCAGTACGCAATATGGACTTTCTTTCTAAGACAAAAATTAAGAATTCTCCAATCAAAATATTTTCTAGCTGGTGTTTTCTCCATATCGATAATATCATCCTCTGTTAGATAATTATTGATAAGAATACTACCTAACATATCCAAAAATTTGCTTGTATTTGGTTTGGAATTATAAGAAATCTTTTTATTTTCTTTTAATAGGGATCTATAAATATATGAGTCTTTCTGATCATGATGATTAATATATTTATATGATAAAAGATTATATCGAAAGTTTTTTTGCAAATTCTTTTTTTCTTTTTGCTTTGATAATAGGTCTGCTTCAAAATTATTTTGTTTTTTGTACTGAATTAATGATTTGAATTGGTCTTTTTCATATAAATTCCATTTTGGTAAAGATTTTTTTTGAACCATACAGCCTTGATTGATTTTAGTTTTCCATATTAATCTATACCATCTAATCTGATAAAAATTGTATTTATATTGATAAGGACTCCTTAACCATTTTTTCCATTGACTCATTGCAGAATTTAGAAAAATTTTCTTTTTTAATTCGGGATGAAATAGCCCTTGGTCCCAAAAATAATCTTTTATTTCAGTCTTAAGAAATAGGGATGTTCCGTGATATTGAAGGACAGATTTTAACTTATATAAATTAATAATTTGGATTTGTGATAATTTGTAAAATACATATGCTTGTGACAAGGAGGATCTGTCAGAAGAAATTTTTGAATTGTTTTTATTATTATTATTTATAAGACTAATATTCCTTTTATTATGTGACTTTTTTATAATCGAAATAAAGTGAATTCGATTTCGATTTGTTTTATCAATTCTTTTATGATTTTCTTTGTTATTGTAAATGTATTTAGGAATAATTTTCCTTGTTGATTGAAGAAAAAGTTGTGCATTGATTCTCGGAATATTAATGATAACTATAAAGATATCTATGTATAGCCTTTCAATCAAAATTCTTATAAAAAAATAGGATTTACGAATCAAGCGAGCATTTCTTTTTTTTAATATTTGTAAATTTTTTTTTGATGATTGTAATCTTTTAGCATTATAGTTTATTTTGTTAGGGCGAATATTTATTTCGGAGCTTATAATTTTTTTTGTCTTTTCTTTTGTAATTTTGTCTATTTGATTTAAGATTGCGTTTGTTCTAGCCGTCATATCTTTCATTTTTTTTTCTGTCAGTGAATAATTTGTCCAATCTATAAATTTAATTTTTGGAGACGATTTTTGAATTGTCCGATTATTGATTATCGACTCCGTTTCTTTTTTAGTTTCATTTAATTCATAGACTTCTCTAAACCAAAATAAGAAAATTGGGTTTCTTTTTGATTTAAAAAATTTGTTTATTATTTCTTTTAGAAATAGAAGGTTTTGGATGAACCAAGTTTTTTTTTCTTTTGATAAATTTAGAAAAACTTTCCTTTTTTCGTTTAAAGTTTTTATAACTAAAAAAAAATTCTTTTTCAACTTTCTAATTTTTTTTTCGAGTTTTTTAAAAATCGTGTCAAAAAGGGAAAATCGTTTTCGAGGAGAACCAAAGGGCCGTTCGGCTTCCATTCCCCAAACTGTTAAAAAACAAAAATCGTTTTTTTGATTTTTCCTTTTCCTTACATCGTTAAGAATATGAGAGGATTTTGACTTCGATCTGTGCCAAGGTTTTAAACGAAAAGGAAATAGGATTTTTATTTGAATACCGTCTGTTAACCAGTTTTTGGGGAATTCTTTTTCTGATAATTGAACTCCATTATAGGTGCATTTAACATGCATTTCTCTATTCCAATCCGTTAAATCCTCGGACCATTCAGGAATTTGAAAAAATAGCATACGAATAATATTTTTAGCTATTATTAATGAAGGTAATAGAATATATTTTCGAAGAAGTGATTGGGTTACTAAAACACAACCTCTTATTACTTGAGCGAACACAATGCTATCCCAAGCTTCAGCTATTTCTATTTGGGTTTTTTCTTCTCTTTTGTCTTCGTCTCTTTTGTCCTTTTCTTTTTTCTCATTTTTGTTTGTTTTTTCCCTGTTATAAGTAGAATCGGAAATCGTGAATTCTTTGTTTTTACACATCCAATTTCGAAATATTATTTTCATCAGTTCAGAAATATCAAAAGAAAAAAAAAGAGAATTGTCCAGCCTGTCCAAAAAAAGAGGAGAATGCATATTTGCTTGAAACAGTTTCCAAATAACTGTTTTACGTCGTTGGTTTCGCATTGAACCCTTTATTATGTTTCGACGAAAGTCCGATTGTTGTGAATAACGTATTAAAGCCACTTCGTCAGCTTGATCAGGATTAGTTCTGTCTTTGGTATTATTATCACTATCTGTATTTTGTTGATTATCAGTAAAGATTACTACACGTTTGGCTTTTCGTGAACGAATCCCATGATCTTCTCCTAC